TGAATCATTTCCTTTTTTTTTTTTGAATCTGTTCTTTACAATGCAAAACAAAGGGCGAAGAAAAAAAGAAATATTGTTTGTCCAAAAAAAGAAACCTGCACCTGAGGTTGTTTTTTTTTTCCCAAGACCTATTTCTTTTGCTTTTCCATTTTTATCCCGAAATAATGAATTGAGTTCGTATAGGCATTTTGGACGCTGCTATTGAAATAGACCTTCTGGCTATTTTTTCTGTTACTCCACCCATTTCATACAGTATTCGACCTGGTTTAACAACAGCTACCCAATATTCAGGAGATCCTTTACCCGAACCCATACGTGTTTCTGCGGGTCTTACTGTAACTGGTTTGTCTGGAAATATACGTACCCATATTTTTCCACCGCGACGTGCATTTCGTGTCATTGCTCGTCGACCTGCTTCTATTTGTCTAGATGTGATCCAAGCGGGTTCAAGTGCTTGAAGAGCATATTTACCGAAACAAATATGATTACCTCGATAAGATATTCCCTTCATTCTTCCTCTATGTTGTTTACGGAATCTGGTTCTTTTGGGGTTATAGTTGATGGTTGGTTTTGAATTCCATCTCTACTACAGAACCGGACGTGAGAGTTTCCTCTCATCCAGCTCCTCGCGAATAGCGAATAAAGGGATTAAAAAATCTTGAATTTCAATTCAGATATAATAAACTATAATTTGAATGAAGATATACATGTATTTAATAAGTATAAGTAATACACTGAATCATGGATTTCATCTAATCTATATCAAATCTATTAGTCATTTGTGTATCTTGTTTGTATAGATAACTAAACATATTAAATAACTATGTTCTATTTTTTTTTTATAGAGAATATTGTATTGGTTTTTAGAATGTTAAAATGAATTTTTCTTTTGTTTTACCCTTTATCGATCGTAGTGGATTGACCCAAATTTATCAATCCAAGAAAATCAAGTTTTCGCGGGCGAATATTTACTCTTTCAATTTCTATTTCGGTTGTAGCATTAATTCATAACTTTTCCGAATAGATGAATTGGTTTCTGGTTCGTTCCGCCATCCCGATCAATGAATCATTAGAATTCCTTTTCAATAGAATCTTCTAGATTCACAGGTTCCCTCGTTCCCACCGCTTCTTACTTAATGGTTAGGTCTGAATTTTACAATGGAGCTCGTAATGAAATTTGTTCTTGAGTCAATCTTCTCAGTCTTTATTGGCTCAGAGCTCTTGATTTTTTCGTTCTATGGGCAGATTCATTTAATTATGGATGAATCCGTATTGATGCTTTATTACACTGCCTTTTTATGAGATGACTCATAGACCTTACATATTGGAATTATATAGCATCGATATTCTTTTTCTTTCTTTCTCTCACCCTTCCATTTATCCACACCCCTCTTCTCTATCTCGCTTCACAACTTAGAATCAGATTGCTTTTTTTTGTTTATGCAAAAAGATTTCAGTTGCTACAATGATATGACCGATATATCATATCTTGACTGGTTCTTTGGATCCAGATAATGTGAAGTGATGAGTTGGTTATTACTTCTATAGTTATTAGTTTATACTATGGGGCTGCTTTTTTTTATATTTTATACTAACCCTCAAAAAACCAACGAGTCACACACTAAGCATAGCAATTATATCAAATGGTCAATTGAATTTTTATTCAACCCTATAGAATTAGAATTGTTCATTTTGTTGGTTTTTTTTTTTTTTTTGATTGAACAGAAAAAGAAGAAATGAGTTTCTCATTTTTCTTCCATCGCTGTATAGATGGGAAAGACAGGTAAAGGTTTATTATTCCCCGTCTATAAATATCCAAATTTTGATGCCTAATACCCCATAGATAGTTCGAACTGTATAGGAACAATAATCAATTTTAGCTCGAATGGTTTGTAGGGGAACCCTACCTTCTCTGATCCACTCAACGCGCGCAATTTCTTTTCCGTCGATACGTCCTGCAATTTGTACTTGAATTCCTTTTGTATCTGCTTTTTCAGTTAATTCAATAGCCTTTTTCATTGCTTTGCGAAATGGAACTCTATTCTTTAATTGGCTGGCTATAAATTCTGCAAGAATATTGGGGTTTCCATAAGGCTTTGCAATTC